TACTCCATTCCATTTTTTTTTATGATGATTTCTTTTTGAAGAATTAACCCCATTGATTGAGAATATATCTTACTCCATATTGATTGAGAATATATACTACTCCATAGTATCAATTCTTCCAAAGTTAAAAGAAAGAAGAAATCCGTCGATTTTCTTTTCTGGATAACAGAATCTCAATTCCTGGAGATGAGAGATCATGCAAATCGTTTCTATACTATTCTATACTAATAGAATCTTAGTCTATTTCTATTTCGTTTATTATCTATCTCATCAAAGTTTCCCTTTTTGACTCTTTGAGAAGTTTCTAGAAGAAGTTCTATTTACTAACGGAGTTAGTTCACCCCCCCCTTTTTTTATTTTGCTTGCCCACGACTTCTTCTAAATCGAAACAAAGTGGTTCCAATAAACCTAGAAAAAAGCGAAAAAGAGCACTCTTTGACGAAAGGGATCACGAATTCGTAGTCAAAAAGGTTGCAAATTCCTTTTTCCTTTTCTTGTGGCGAAGCTTAGAAAGACAAGTAATCCCTCCTAGAATCAATTTCCTTTTCTTTATCCCTTGCTTTAGATTCCCTCCTACGTCTGTCTATTATTTCTTTTGCTTTTTTCTAGTAGACGAGAAAACCTTTGAGGTATTTAATGGGATTAAAAATGTTATACTAGTGAGATAGTAACACCCCCCATTTGGATTGAAAAGGGGGAGTCAAATTCAAACCAAATAGTCTTATTCAGAATATATAGACTCGTTTCTTATTTATGCCTAGCAGGGGAATACAAGTACTTCCCGGCATCTCTAAGAAAAATAGTATAAAAAAAGAAAAAGGCTTCTCTTTTTTCTTTTTTACCATACAAGAATTGCATCGATCAACAAGAATTTAGCTCTGTTTACGAACTTTATGTTGTGCCTCTAAAAATTCATTTGGGACAATTGAACCTTCTCAAACTGTTTCTTTTTAAGAACCAAAAAGATTTGTGCCAGAATAATCGATGCCAAGAAGAACAAAAGGCCTTGGACACGGGATGGGTCTTGAAGTACTATTTCTGCGTCTCCCTGACCAAACCCACCCACATTCGGATTACTTGTTAATGGTTGATCAAGCTTGATGGATTCAGCTTCTGAAACAAGAAGTTCTAGTCCTGGAGGTATAATATCAACCTCTTGGTGTCTATCCGATGCATCCACTATGATTATTTCATATCCCCCCTTTTCTTTACGTATGATTTTGCTTACTATACCTCCAGCTGTAGCATTATAGACTGTATTGTTACTCTTGCTCCCATCGGGATAAATCTGACCTCTTCCCCTGTTCCCGCCTACATATATAGGATATTTTAAGAAGTGAACGTCTTTTTTAGTTGTGGGGTCGGGGGAAAGGATAGGAAAGGTGATTTCACTATATTTTTGACCAGGAACAGGACCTATCACAAGAATATTTTTTTTAGTGGGACGATAACTCTGAAAAGACAGATTGCCCATCTTTTCTTTCATCTCGGGAGAAATACGATCGAGGGGAGCTAATTCGAATCCCTCAGGTAGAATAAGAACAGCCCCCACATTCAAAGATCCCTTTTTCCCATTAGCAAGAACTTGTTTCAGTTGCATATCATAAGGGATTCTAACAACTGCTTCAAATACAGTATCAGGAAGTACCGCTTGTGGAACCTCAATATCCACGGGCTTATTAGCTAAATGGCAATTGGCACATACAATACGCCCAGTCGCTTCTCGTGGATTTTCATAGCCCTGCTGCGCAAAAATGGGATATGCATATGAAGTAGATGTCTGAGTTATTACATATATCATGATAGATACAGAAATGGATCGAGTCATCTGTTCCTTTATCCAAGAAAAGGTATTTCTATTTTGCATGGTCCAATCATTGAGCATGAAAATTTCTACAATAGATTGGGTAGGTTGCTAGTATAGTTCCCTATCTCTGATTCTGCTATTGTTATTGTACTGGAATCATTTTACTGTAATACAGGAGGATTCCCCTGGATGGGTCGAAATAAAAAAAAGTTAGTAATATTTTGAATGGTTTGTTTCTATAGGAAGTAACAAACATTCTAATTGGGTTACTATCCGTGTATTGTTCTTTAGTCATTCATTGAATGATAAATCACTACAAGTGACGGAGATACGCTATTTAAATAGCGGAAGATCCAATATTTCAAAATTGTATCTAGAATGACTGGAAAAGTGGAAACAAGAACCTCTAGAATTTGATCGTTATGATCAAATCCAAAATCTTTGTAGACAGAGCCAATCATGAGTTCCCACCCATGGGGCGAGTGGAATCCGATACATAAATCGGTTAATAAAATAATAGAAAAGGCTTTGATTGTGTCGCTTAAGTTATAGAGGAACTCCTGAACCCAAGAATTCAGAATGACAAGTTCTTCATTACCCAGAATCGAATAGCCGCTTAGAATAGCGAAACATATTATATTTGTTGCACAGTATAAAATGCTATGGATATGATTCTCGTTATGCATTTTGACCAATTGGATCATTTCTTTGTGGATTCCTATACGAAGCTTTTGTCTATGTGTCTCCGGGTACTCCTTTATCATTTCGTCCAACAGGAATAGTTGCTCTAATTCTATGAATTTTTCTAGAACATTCTTTTCTTGAATATTATTCAAGAAAGTTTCGGATTGTCTAGTATTCCACCAATTTGTAACCCAAGATTCCATACTTTTTTGAACTAAGAGATCGATCCACCAGGGCAAAAAGACTATAGATGCAAGATATGGGAGGTTAGTGAATGCTTTCTTGTGTGGCATTTTAAATCTGTGAATTGCTAATGAAACCACCCCATTCGTCGAATCTATCCAATTTGATATTTCTATGCAATAGCAGTTCTATATCTATAACAAGGTATCGAACCTATACCTAACTTATGAATTGACCCCCCCTTTTTTTGATGTTTGTCCTTGAATATCGAAATAGGATAAGGTTCCGCGTCGAAGTCGAATGAAGAAATAAAAAAAGATTGTTTCCAGATATCTCGATTGGTCAAATTCGAAGCAATTGCATCCTTTCGATAAATGCCCGAAAGAACCACCTCAAGTCATGAATACTATTCGGACTTCGAGACGAAAGAAAACCCCTAGCTTAGATCCATTAGTAAGTTGGCTATGCTTAGCTTGGAATAGTTGAGGGAAATTTATGAAAAATATGGATGTGATGATGAAATCAAAAACGAGTGGCAAAACCAGAGACAAATGCTAGTTAGAAGAGATCCAATCATTTGAGAATCCAGGAGCAAAACAAAAGAAGGGAAAAGAACCATCAAGTGACAAAAGAAAAGAGAGGTCATTGAATATGATTCATCAGTTCAGTATGGAATCTATCAATCCAAAATATTGGAACCAAAAAGATGAATTATGTATTCTGAAATGTTCTGATACATGTGATAAATCTAAACTTATTAGTAGTAGATTCGATTTGTTGCTTGCTTATTAATAATTAGTATGAAAGAATTGCGTTTATTTCCATACAGATAAAAAATCGTTTTGTTTTGGTGGACAAAAACCACTTTGTTTTCTGGTTATTCCATAGAATATACATCTCCTTTTGCTCGAATGAGCGGTCTGAGCAAACTTCAGTGAAAATAAATAAAATAGAAAAAAAGAGGATTTCTGAGTGCCTTTCCTAATGCTTGCTGAGTTCATTTCAAAATACTTCAATCGGTACATGCAAGAAATAGGCCAATTCTGAAGCTTTTTGTTCCATTTCTCTTGGAGTCAAATTCTCCTCACTCTGAGTCAAAGGAACGGCGCCCTGTCCTCTAATTTCCATATAAAGGATACGACGAGGAAAAAGACCCTCTTTAACCTCGATTTTAATCGATTGGACATCTCTCATAAGGAATCGAAGGAGGATACGACGGTTTTTTCCAGGAAATCCCCAACGAAAAATACACACTATTCCTTCTTTTCTATCGAATCGATCATAACCACTCCCTACATTCCACGAAATTGTGCACCACAAATAGGTGCTAATGAAAAGACCCGCGATCCCATAGAAAGACATCACGAGCCCTTGTGAAAAAAAAAAGATTTGCTGAGATGGAAATAAGGATATCAAATTCCGACCAAGATAACTAGAAGTTCCAACCAATAAGAATCCTAATGAACCTAAAAGAAGGATACAGGCCCAGCAGAAATTACTTGTTTTTCGAGACCCCTCTATAAGGTTTATCCATATACGGTCTGATCGCCAGTTCATACTAGATCCAGTTTCTTTTTATTGGAATTGAGAAAATAACCCAAATGAATTTTTACTTTCCTTTTTTTGTTCTCAAAGTAACTCTCATCAACTAACACGATTATTATGTGAACTTTTAGGAGTCATTCATCCAAATTGATTAGATAACATCTAAAAAAAGCATCCGCTTCATCGGATCCCACTATGTATATCTATATATATAGATAGATACCCTGCATTTCGGTTTCAGACATCCGCGGATCGATTTGCAATTTAAACTAGCTAATGAAATGAATGCATTTATCCACCAATCACGGTTACACATATATAAGAAAGAAAAGCGCTCTTAGGTATGTGTTCGGAGGACGCCGTATCTTGTACCATATTCCACGAATCTATAGTATGATCAAGTGCAGGTCTTGAAAGAAATCGATGGGATTTGCTTCCATCGGATCTAGACAATCTTGTTCTTTTGAACATGAAGAAATAAAGAAGCCATTGCAATTGCCGGAAATACTAGGCCCACTAAAGGCACAAAAATGGAGGGTAAGTTGAAAATTGTCATAGAATGAATACCTCGATTTCATATTTTTACCTGTTAGAAAGATATCTTATGATAAGTATATCTATTATAATAAGTGCAAGGAATGAAAAAAGTGTACCGATTCACCCTTCTCCCTGAAATATATATGGTTTCTTTCTCTTGTTTATATCCCATCGATAGAGAGCCTTACTCTTACTGGTCCGGGCTGATTTGTATGTCGCCCGGTCCGCGGGATTTTCCTTTTTCTTGTTCGCCCGACGCAATCAGCCTAGTTCCGGAACCGGAAGGACCGGGAGCAGGAAGCGAACCGATATTAAGATTTTCGGAGCTCTTGGGGAACTTACCCTCAATCTACCCCCAGCCACAGTCTCAGCTATCCTAGCTTTTGCCCTTGCGTTGAAGCGCGGATTCCTTTCCAAGTCTGCTGCGCGGGCAAGCGATTCCGCCATAGGATTAGAGCTCTCGGCTCTTGCCTTTGCTTGGACTTCCGGATAATCCTTTTCCAAGTCTGCTATTTCTTGGCATAAGCTGGAAACCGCTCCCTCCAAGTCTTCTATTTGTTGCTTGCTCCTGATCCAGGAAGTTCTAATTTTTTGAATTCGAACTTCGCTGGAGCCCCTATCTAGGTGTTTCTCTAGGCGACATTCGAGGTCAAAGGTCCGATTGCGGCTTTTTGACAAGTAGTATCGCATTTCGGTTAAGACCGATCTTTGTCCAGTACAGCTTTTCCACTGAATACTCTCTTTCTCCTTCCGCTTCTTTTTCTACTTGGCCTTGTTCGGCAGTGGCTGATGCCTCCATCAATATCGGAGACGAAGTCGAATCGCGAAGGGCAACTGGATCTCTGCAAGTTTCAAAGTCCGTAGCAGATGCTTCAACCGCGAACACAGTCTCCACTTGTGGTTGTTCGGCAGTGGCTGATTCCTCCGGCAACGAAGTCAAATCCCTAAGGTCAACTTTGGCTGGCGGTGCGGTTTTTTTTTTTTTTTTACTTGTAGGGACTCCCCGGATAGGTTTGGAGAATTGGTTGGAGGTTTTTGGGGGAAGAACCACCAACCCAAGAACCAAAATAAACCCTTGGTGCCAAACGCCCCTACTACCAGCCATTTAATATTTAATAAAGTTTTTAAACATCGTATCGTAGCCTCCCTTTAGGGTTTATTTTATCTAACTGAGGAGAATAGCAGTCAATATATATTTCCACTTCCGTTTCCTAAATCGTAACAATTTGTCTATATGATTGAATGATTGATAGCTAATGCTATAATTAGCATATATTATGAGAAAGGCCTTCATACCAACTATTCCATCCATTTTTCGAAAAAATGATCAGATAATCAAAAGTTTGATCTGTTTTTTAGAAATAGCGGATCATTCGAATCCTTAGAGCCGTAAATTCTTTATTAATGAAAATGAATGAATTTCAATAAAAAAAAGAGTCTAGTTTTCATTTCCCCATTCTTATGTGTTGTTTGTATCCGGCCGGTCGGTTGGTCCATCGAAAGAAAATAATGCCCACACGCTCGCTCACGGGGATCGTTCGGAGCATGAAACTGAAAACACCAATTCATTTCAAATTTCAATGGACCCATTCAATTTCGGATAAACGAGCCCATTCTTCTCTCTTCTTGAATTACATAGGCATTTTTCCTATTTTACTATCCACGAGCAAAGAGTTAGTGAGACTCTTTTTCTTTGTCATACCTAAAGTGTATTTTTGAAGTAAAAACGATGGATGGTACGAGCCCGGCGAAAACTCCAACCCAAGCCAAATCCAATCGGATAGTAAGTCCCACGGATCGAGGATCGCTCTTTCTGTACAATACCCAATTGCCCATCATTCCAATTCTACCGAAGCTTACTCTCTTCGAGGTCTATTGAAACTTGGACTAGTTAGGAATCCCCCGACACACTGCCCCCTTGTGTGCGGAAGAAGAAACCCAACTCATTGTTTCAGAGATAATGACCTGGTCCTAAATCGATATTTGCACCCCTGTCTATTTCCATTGTGGATTTGGTCTATCAAATCGTTCGAGAATGCGCGATTTCATGAAAAGTTTCTACTGTGGATCTTCGGCTGACTCTATCTTTGTGCTACGCTCCAGTGTTTAGGGTTGCTGCCACATTATGTTACGTTGTAGAGTGGTTTCCAAATCAATCTTGACACGAAACCTAATTTTGGTCTTTCTTTACTCAAGGATTTCCAGTCATTTCGGACCGATTTTCCGTACTAAAAATCGGGACGGGATTTGGAATGCTTTTTTTTCAAGACTTCGGGCTCTCATTTTACATTTGATTCTTTTTTTTTGTGTGTGTTTTTTTTGGGGGGGGGGTGCAGGTGAGGTAGTACAGGCCCAAAGTCTGTAATTTTGGGATAGGAACTTATGAGTTGTTATCCGTAAGGAAGGGTTCGTTCAATGCATTGAATTTTATCCATTAAGTCGAGGACAAGGAGAGCGATTCTAATTGATCAATGCATTCTATTTCCATATCTAAAATGAATAGAAGCAAGAATCCTCTTATTCAATATGTATGAATGACAAGAATATACCACTATCCTTTTCTTTCATTAAAGGAATATTCTTTGATTTAAATTCGTTTTCTTTAGGTTAGAAAGAATCTGAGGCGAGGTGAACCCGAAAAAGGCTTTTTCTTTCTATAAAGAACGAAAGAATATGATATGTCTATACCATATCGAAATAGAATTGAAGTAAGTGTAATATAGGATTCCACTCGATTAATGAAT